GCGCGCTTTGGAAGAAGCAATCTCTTATCGAGCTATCTTATTGGGAATAACGAGAGCATCTCTAAATACTCAAAGTTTTATATCCGAAGCGAGTTTTCAAGAAACTGCTCGAGTTTTAGCAAAAGCAGCTCTCCGGGGCCGGGTCGATTGGTTGAAAGGACTAAAAGAAAACGTTGTTCTGGGGGAGATGATACCTGTTGGTACCGGATTCAAAGGATTCGTACACCGTTCAAATCAACAAAAGAACATTCCCTTGAAAACAAAAAAAAAGAATCTATTCGAGGGAGAAATAAGAGATATTTTGTTTTACCATAAGAGAATTATTTGATTCTTTTCTTTCAAAGAATTTCCACGATAGATCAAAACAACAATGATTTCTGGGATTTAATACAAGAGATTCATTCTCTTTATCTTCTCTGTATTTGTTATGGTTATTAAATTGAGTAATAAAATAAAGAAATTCAAATAATAACAAATAGAAAGAAATTAGTGGTTTGGGTTGTGTATCAATGGCCAATCCGCTTTAGAAAAGAAGGTTCCGTTGGAACAATTACTTATTTCAGGATACCTCATTTCTTTATTAAATAAAAAAAGAGAAGGTGTGGGAAGAAATGACAAGAAGATATTGGAACATCAATTTGGAAGAGATGATAGAGGCGAGAGTTCATCTTGGTCACGATACTCGGAAATGGAATCCTAGAATGGCACCTTATATCTATGCAAAATGGAGGGGCATTCATATTCTAAATCTTACTAGAACTGCTCGTTTTTTATTAGAGGCCTGTGATTTAGTTTTTGATGCAGCAAGTAGAGGAAAACAATTTTTAATTGTTGGGACAAAGAAGAGAGCAGCTGATTCAGTAGCACGGGCTGCAATAAGGGCTCGATGCCATTATGTTAATAAAAAGTGGTTTAGAGGTATGTTAACGAATTGGTCCACTACAGAAGAGAGACTTAAAAAATTCAGGGACTTGAGAATAGAACAAAAGACGGGGAGACTCGCCCGTCTTCCGAAGAGAGATGCAGCCGTTTTGAAGAGACAATTATCTCACTTGCAAACATATATGGGTGGGATTCAATATATGACAAGGTTACCTGATATTGTAATCCTCATTGATCAACAAAAAGAATATAAGGCCCTTCGAGAATGTATTACTTTGGGAATTCCAACGATTTGTTTAATCGATACAAATTGTGATCCCGATCTCGCGGATTTTTCGATTCCGGCGAACGATGATTCTATACCTTCAATCCGATTAATTCTTACCAAACTAGTATTTGCAATTTGTGAGGGCCGCTTAGATAAGAAATCCTTGATTCATAATAAAATAAAAAAATGACTTCGTCAACTCGATAATGGAATCGGTTACTATTCCTGAATCTCAAAAAATCGATAAAAATAACTGGGGATATTATGCGATTAATCGGTATTCTAAATAGAAAATTCAAGTAGACAAGTCGAGAAATAGATAAGAGATGGTTGAATCAAAATAATTTCTTTGAAAGTGATATTTCAGTCAGAGGACAATATGAATGTTCTATCATACTCAATCAACACACTAAAGGGGTTATACGATATATCCGGTGTGGAAGTAGGCCAACATTTCTATTGGCCAATAGGGGGGTTCCAAATCCACGGCCAGGTACTTATTACTTCTTGGGTTGTAATTGCTATCTTATTAGGTTCAGCTGCTATAGCTGTTCGGAATCCACAAACCATTCCGACTGGCGGTCAGAATTTCTTTGAATACGTCCTTGAATTCATTCGAGACGTGAGCAAAACTCAAATTGGAGAAGAATATCGCCCTTGGGTTCCCTTTATCGGGACTATGTTTCTATTTATTTTTGTTTCCAATTGGTCAGGAGCTCTTTTACCCTGGAAAATCATAGAGTTACCTCACGGGGAGTTAGCTGCACCCACGAATGATATCAATACTACTGTTGCTTTAGCTTTACTAACGTCAGTAGCCTATTTCTATGCGGGTCTTACAAAAAAGGGATTAGGTTATTTTGGTAAATACATTCAACCAACTCCAATTCTTTTACCCATTAACATCTTAGAAGATTTCACAAAACCTCTATCACTTAGTTTTCGACTTTTCGGAAATATATTAGCGGATGAATTAGTAGTTCTTGTTCTTGTTTCTTTAGTACCTTTAGTGGTTCCTATACCTGTCATGTTCCTCGGATTATTTACAAGTGGTATTCAGGCTCTTATTTTTGCAACTTTAGCCGCAGCTTATATAGGCGAATCCATGGAGGGCCATCATTGATTAGTCTTAGGAAGAGTCCTTTTTTTAGCTTAGATCAAGGCAATATATGTGTGGCTCAAGATACTCTATTCTATCAGGATAATCTCTTTCTATTTTCTAAATATACAAATATAGTCTACGATAATAGAAAAACGATCTTCGAGAAGTTTCAACTAATGATTAGAAAAGGAAATGAAAAAACTCAAGTTGGATTGATTCGGAAAGACTCTACAAATAGGAACTCAAAA